GAATACTTCCAGCAAGTGGATCTTTCTTTGATATAGATTCTAGATTACTCATTTTTGTAGTTTTGTAGTACGGAAAAATACTGGAAAGAGCGGTCAAGGAATGCAACTACCCTTGCCGATCTGTTTATGATACATAACTGGAAAACCCCCCTATCTTAGGTCGATTTATTTTGCCGAAAAGGGGGCCAAAATTTCCTAAGTTTTGTTTTGTTCTTTTAGTTAGGTTCAAGTTTGACGGGAATAATGTTCTACAACTCGCAACTCTTCGATTTTCAAACCAACTCGACGACGAGCTATTATTTGCTTGACTACTCCTTTATATTGGGATGAGTGAAGAGTCAAATGTTCTGGCAATTTCTTCTGGGAGGATGAAGCAAGAGAATTTTGAATGAGAGCTCTGGTTTTTTGTTTATCCTTCGTTGTAATAATATCTCGGGGTTTGCAGCGATAACTTGGGATATCTACTAGACAACCATTAACTAAAATATGTCTATGATTCACTAATTGCCGGGCCCCAGGAATGGTCGAAGCCATACCCAATCGAAAAATTATGTTATCCAAACGCATTTCAAGTAATTGTAGTAAAACCTGACCTGTTGATCCTTTCGTTTTTCCAGCGATACGAACGTATTTAAGCAATTGTCGCTCTCCCAGACCATAATGAAAACGCAATTTTTGTTTTTCCTCTAGACGATTCCGATATTCAGGTTTTTTCCAAGATTCAAATTTTTTGTTGTTCTTTCTCTTTTGACGATCGAAGGGGAGTTTAGCCACTTTCCTAGTTAGTCCCGGTAAAGCCCCCAGACGCTTTATTTTTTTCAGACGAGGCCCTCGGTAACGAGACATAAAGACTCCTTTTTTTTATTGAAAATTCAATTGAAAGAATAAACCTAAATTAAGACTGAACTAAATGATAAACGAAGCAAAATCGACTGAAGTACTGTACTACAAAGAAGAATGAGATGAATTGTATCAATATTCAGACTCTTTGGTATTTGGTATATATAGCAAGTTTACTTTTCTTGATTTGTTCCTAACTGCTCGAAGCTTTTGTTTTTTATTCATAGTTGGAAGTTCTTACGACATACTCAATCAGTTACTTTTTGAAAGACGGTAAAGAAGTCTTTTCAATAGTTCATTCCTTCGTGTCAAGGAGACATTCATGTTTTTAAAGTAGCAAATCGAACAAATAAAAAAGCCGGCTATCGGAATCGAACCGATGACCATCGCATTACAAATGCGATGCTCTAACCTCTGAGCTAAGCGGGCTCACATAACAGAAATTTTGCATAGGAATTCCGCAAACTGCCAGGATCTTAGCTATTCAGAAATCCTCTAGCATATAGAAAGAAGAAATAATCGAAATCGAATTCAGAATGAATCTTCTCTAACAAGAAATCTCAAATAGAATTTTATATCCTTTCTCAATTGAAATCAAATCAAAATCAATCGAATTTCTCTTTTTATTTTCGATTTATATGCCTATTTATACGAATAGGCTTATAAAGAATCAAGATAATTAAGGATACAATATAGATAGAACAGAAAAAAAATGAGACATTCTTCTGGTTTCATTCAGAGCGATAAGACAATAAAGAATCGACCGTTCAAGTATGAAAAACCGCGCATTAAAAATGAGAAGAAGAGAGGTATCTATTCTGTGGTATAGATCCATCCATGTTGAATTGCGGATTCATCAATGCTAGAATCATTTCTGATTGGACTAAATACCCGTTCTCCGATAGATAAAGATAGATAAAAACATAAGAAATCAAATAGGAGTAAACGGATAAACTTTTTAGATATAGAATCCTATCTAATGAATTCAAAGGTTACGGTATAAGCAAAAATGAAAGAAGAATGAGAAAGAAAAGAAAGAGGGGGAAGGAGATCCTAGTTTCAAAACAAAAAAGGGGGATATGGCGAAATTGGTAGACGCTACGGACTTGATTGGATTGAGCCTTAGTATGGAAACCTACTAAGTGATAACTTTCAAATTCAGAGAAACCCTGGAATCAAAAATGGGCAATCCTGAGCCAAATCCTGTTTTCAGAAAAAAAAGGGGGGTTCTGAAAACAAGAATCCAAAAAGGATAGGTGCAGAGACTCAACGGAAGCTATTCTAACGAATGGGGTAGACTGCGTTGCTAGAGGAATCTTTCCAAGGAAGGGATGAAGGATGAACCTAGCTACAGACGTATACTGAAATATCAAACGATTCATATTAATTCCTCCCCGAATCCTTCTTTTTTTATTTTTATATGAAAACTGTAAGCATTATTGTGAATCGATCCCCACAAATTCAGTGATCAAATCATTCACTCCATAGTCTGATAGATCTTTTAACGAACTGATTAATCAGACGAGAATAAAGATAGAGTCCCATTCTACATGTCAATAGCAATACCGACAACAATGAAATTTATAGTAAGAGGAAAATCCGTCGACTTTAGAAATCGTGAGGGTTCAAGTCCCTCTATCCCCAATCACACTAAAAAAAA